CTCTTTTAAATGCATAACGTTGTCTTTTTTTTCTCTTCCTTTCACTTGGCATTTACAAGCGCATACTAAGACCAATGGTGAAGGGAGAACTGGACTTTGCTCGCCACCAAACGTTTCGATTACCATTGAGCATAATCGAGATAACCACATAAAATTATATCATGTGCATAAAGGTCTGGCCGCCCTAGCAAATACCTATTATCGTCCCCCCCTGGTTTCTTCGCGTTAAACCCCCCTACCCCCTTAAGTCCCGACATTGCTATGACTTCTTGTTAAACCCCTAAACCAAGAAAGCTTAAGTAGAGACTTCGTATTTAAGAATGTTAGTCTTTGAATTTTCACCACCCGACTGATTCGTAAATTTTACCGGTAAATTTTCCGCTCACGTTGCTTAAATTTTTTAAGGTTTTGCTAGCGTAGCTTAATCAAAGCAAAACACTGAAGATGTTTAGATGGGTGTTGAAAAACCCCGCAAGCACAAGGGCTTGGTCCTGACTTTACTTTCAGCTCAAACTAGATTTATACATGCAAGTCTCCGCACCCCCGTGAGGATGCCCTTCGCCCCCCGCCCGGGGGCAAGGAGCGGGCATCAGGCGCGCACAAAATAGCAGCCCAGGACGCCTTGTTTAGCCACACCCCCAAGGGTATTCAGCAGTAATAAACATTAAGCCATAAGCGAAAGCTTGACTAGGTTAAGGTTTTTAGGGCCGGTTAATCTCGTGCCAGCCACCGCGGTTATACGAGTGGCCCAAGTTGAAGGTCATCGGCGTAAAGAGTGGTTAGGGAGAGAGCAAACTAAAGTTGAATTACCCCTAGGCCGTTGTACGCTTCTGGGAAAATGAAATTCTACCACGAAAGTGACTTTATAATAACACCTGAACCCACGACAACTAGGATACAAACTGGGATTAGATACCCCACTATGCTTAGCCGTAAACTTTGATGTTAATATACAACTAGCATCCGCCAGGGAACTACAAGCGTCAGCTTAAAACCCAAAGGACTTGGCGGTGCCTCATACCCACCTAGAGGAGCCTGTTCTTGAATCGATACTCCCCGTTCAACCTCACCACCCCTTGTTCAACCCGCCTATATACCGCCGTCGTCAGCTTACCCTGTGAAGGTCTCATAGTAAGCAAAATGGGCACAGCCCAGAACGTCAGGTCAAGGTGCAGCGTATGGGGTGGGAAGAAATGGGCTACATTCCCTAGTTCAGGGTACTACAGATGGGGCTGTGAAATCAGCCCCTGAAGGTGGATTTAGCAGTAAGAAGGAAATAGAGTGTTCTTCTGAAGCCGGCTCTGAGGCGCGCACACACCGCCCGTCACTCTCCCCAAGTTCACTAATTCTAGTAATTAACGAGAAAACTCGAGTAAAGGGGAGGCAAGTCGTAACATGGTAAGTGTACCGGAAGGTGCACTTGGAACAATCGGGGTGTAGCTAAATAGCAAAGCATCTCCCTTACTCTGAGAAGACACCAGTGCAAATCAGGTCACCCCGAGCCAGTTAGCTAGCCAACCACTTGGATTAACACCACAACATAAATACCCCCGCATTACCTGCAAAGTAAAAAACAAATCATTTTTCCACCTTAGTATGGGAGACAGAAAAGGATATTTGAGCAATAGAGAAAGTACCGCAAGGGAAAGCTGAAAGAGAAGTGAAACAACCCATTTAAGCGCTTAAAAGCAAAGATTCGACCTTGTACCTTTTGCATCATGATCTAGCCAGAATACTCAAGCATAGAGCACTTTAGTTTGAGCCCCCGAAACTGGACGAGCTACTCCGAGACAGCCTGATTTTAGGGCCAACCCGTCTCTGTTGCAAAAGAGTGGGAAGAGCTCCGAGTAGAAGTGAAATACCTATCGAGTCCAGTTATAGCTGGTTGCTTAGGAAATGAATAGGAGTTCAGCCCCCCGGCTTCCCAAGTCCATAAGATCCTACTTTTGGTGATTCCGAGAAACCAGGGGAGTTAGTCGAAGGAGGTACAGCTCCTTCGAAGCAGGACACAACCTTACCAGGCGGTTAAGAATCAAAATATTTTAGGCAAACTGCTTCAGTGGGCTTAAGGGCAGCCATCTAGGTCGAAAGCGTTAAAGCTCAGGCAGCAATTAGCCTCTTATTCTGATAAAAATTTCTACCCCCTAATACTACTAAGCCGTTCCATGCCCCCATGGAAATGACGATGCTAGAATGAGTAATAAGAGGGGCCCACCCCCTCTCCCTGCATGCGTGTAAGTCGGACCGGACCCACCACCGATGAATAACGAACCCAACCTTAGAGGGAATTTTAAGCTTAACTAAAAACGAGAAGAGCCTAATTAACTAGATCGTTAATCCTACACAGGTGTGCCCCCGGGAAAGACCTAAAGGAAGAGAAGGAACTCGGCAAACACAAGCCTCGCCTGTTTACCAAAAACATCGCCTCTTGAGCATTTTACATAAGAGGTCCCGCCTGCCCGGTGACTCTGGGTTAAACGGCCGCGGTATTTTAACCGTGCGAAGGTAGCGCAATCACTTGTCCTTTAAATGAAGACCTGTATGAATGGCTAGACGAGGGCTTAACTGTCTCCTCTCCCCAGTCAATGAAATTGATCTCCCCGTGCAGAAGCGGGGATTTTTTCATAAGACGAGAAGACCCTATGGAGCTTTAGACACTAGACAGCCCACGTCAAACAACCTTAATCTGCTAGGAGTGAACATTGTGGCCCCTGTCTCCCCTGTCTTCGGTTGGGGCGACCGCGGAGGAGAAAAAGCCTCCATGTGGAATGAAGTTACCACCTTCACAGCTCAGAGCCGCAGCTCTAGGCAACAGAAATTCTGACCAAAAATGATCCGGCAAGCGCCGATTAACGGAACAAGTTACCCTAGGGATAACAGCGCAATCCTCTCCCAGAGTCCCTATCGACGAGGGGGTTTACGACCTCGATGTTGGATCAGGACATCCTATTGGTGCAGCCGCTAATAAGGGTTCGTTTGTTCAACGATTAAAGTCCTACGTGATCTGAGTTCAGACCGGAGCAATCCAGGTCAGTTTCTATCTATGATGTGATCTCTCCCAGTACGAAAGGACCGGGGAGAGGAGGCCCATGCTCAAGGCACACCTCACCCCCATCTGCTGAAAACAACTAAAACAGAGAAAGGGGCACGCCCAGACCCGTCAAAGAGGGTGACATTCTGGTGTGGCAGGAATCGGAGTATCTGCTTAATATAGGCCCGCCCACCGAGGTAGCAAAGCCTGGAAAATGCCAAAGGCCTAAGCCCTTTTATCAGAGGTTCAACTCCTCTCCTCGGCTATGATTACTGTTCTCCTGACACACATTATTAATCCTCTCGCCTATATCGTCCCCGTCCTTCTGGCTGTTGCCTTCCTCACCCTTCTTGAACGGAAGGTCCTGGGCTACATGCAACTGCGGAAGGGCCCCAATATTGTTGGCCCCTATGGTCTCCTTCAACCAATTGCTGACGGTGTTAAGCTGTTTATTAAGGAACCAGTTCGACCCTCCACTGCCTCCCCATTTTTGTTCCTTGCAACCCCCATGCTTGCACTAACGCTAGCTCTCACACTTTGGGCTCCTATACCTATTCCCTACCCAGTTACTGACCTGAACTTGGGTGTCCTTTTTGTTCTTGCTCTTTCCAGTTTGGCCGTCTACTCAATCTTGGGTTCGGGCTGAGCCTCGAATTCTAAGTATGCCCTCATTGGGGCCTTGCGGGCAGTAGCCCAAACCATTTCCTATGAGGTTAGTCTAGGTCTGATTCTCCTGAGCATTATTATTTTTTCTGGGGGCTTTACTCTGCAAACCTTCAACGTCACGCAGGAAGGTATCTGGCTCCTTGTCCCGGCCTGACCCCTGGCCGCAATGTGGTACATCTCTACCCTTGCGGAAACCAACCGTGCCCCCTTTGACCTCACCGAGGGTGAATCTGAACTGGTCTCGGGGTTTAACGTTGAGTACGCTGGAGGCCCCTTCGCACTCTTCTTCCTAGCGGAGTATGCAAATATTCTCCTCATGAACACTCTCTCTACTATTCTCTTTCTTGGTGCTTCCCACATCCCCTCCCTCCCGGAGCTCACCGCTTGTAACTTAATAACCAAAGCCGCCCTCCTCTCCGTCGTTTTCCTCTGAGTTCGAGCCTCGTACCCTCGGTTTCGTTATGACCAGCTTATGCATTTGGTCTGGAAAAGCTTCCTTCCACTAACTTTGGCGCTTGTCCTATGACATCTGGCTCTTCCCATTGCTTTTGCTGGTCTCCCTCCCCAGCTTTAAACGCAGGAATTGTGCCTGAGCATTTAGGGGCCACCTTGATAGGGTGACTTACGGGGGTTAAAATCCCCCTGATTCCTTAGAAAGAGGGGACTTGAACCCATCCTCAAGAGATCAAAACTCTTGGTGCTTCCACTACACCACTTCCTAGTAAAGTCAGCTAAATAAGCTTTTGGGCCCATACCCCAAGAATGACGGTGAGACCCCCTCCTTTACTAACTATGAATCCCTATGTACTATCCCTCCTAATCTCTGCCCTCGGTTTGGGAACCGCCCTAACCTTTTCTAGCTCACACTGGCTCCTCGCATGAATGGGCCTGGAAATTAATACCCTCGCTATTATCCCCCTTATGACCCAGAAGCACTCCCCACGGTCCGTAGAGGCCGCGGCCAAGTATTTTCTCACTCAGGCCGCCGCCGCCGCCACGATTATGTTTGCCAGCGCTACCAACGCCTGACTAACCGGGACTTGAGACATCCTCCACCTCTCACACCCATTTTGTGCCACCGTTGCATTTATGGCCCTCGCCCTTAAAGTGGGCCTCGCCCCCGTTCATTTCTGGCTCCCTGAGGTGATCCAGGGGGTTGCCCTTTCTACTGGTCTTATCCTCTCCACTTGACAAAAGCTTGCCCCCTTTACGCTTATTCTGCAGGTTATCCCGAATGTGGATCACACCCTCGTCCTTGCTACCGGCCTCGCCTCGACTTTTGTTGGGGGCTGAGGGGGTATTAACCAAACTCAGGTCCGCAAACTCCTCGCCTATTCCTCAATCGCGCACCTGGGCTGGATGATTATTGTCTCTCAGTTTTCCCCCTCTCTCTCGCTTCTCGCTCTAACCCTCTACATTGTCATGACTACCTCCACATTCTTAACTATGAAAGCCAGTGCTGCCTCCAGCTTAAATACCCTCTCCACTTCCTGGGCTAAAACCCCTACCCTCGTGGCCCTTGCGTCTCTTGCTCTCCTCTCCCTCGGTGGCCTCCCCCCGCTCTCGGGCTTTATGCCGAAATGACTTATCCTTCAGGAGATGGCTAAGCAGGGCCTTCCCCTCATTGCCACCCTTGCAGCCCTCAGTGCCCTTCTAAGTCTATTCTTTTATCTCCGTATCTCCTACGCCATAACACTCACTGTTTCCCCCAACACGGTCGGCGCCTCTCCTTCCTGGCGTTTCCCCTCCAGTCAGTCCACCCTCCTGCTGGCGGCTTCGACTATTATGGCACTTGGACTTCTCCCTCTCACCCCTACCTTTCTTTCGCTTTACTCTTTTGCCTAGGGGCTTAGGATAGTATTAAGACCAAGAGCCTTCAAAGCTCTAAGCGAGGGTGAAAATCCCCCAGCCCCTGATAAGACTTACAGGACTTTATCCCGCATCTCCTGAATGCAACTCAGGTACTTTTATTAAGCTAAAGCCTCGCTAGATGAGAAGGCCTCGATCCTACAAGCTCTTAGTTAACAGCTAAGCGCCCAAACCAGCGAGCATTCATCTACTTCTTCCCGCCGCCGGGGCGTAACGGGAAAAAGCCCCGGCAGGCGGTTGGCCTACTTCTTCAGATTTGCAATCTGACGTGTCACACCCCAGGGCTTGGTAAGAAGAGGGCTTGCACCTCTGTCTATGGGGCTACAATCCACCGCTTAACTCGGCCATCTTACCTGTGGCAATTACACGCTGATTTTTCTCAACCAACCATAAAGACATCGGTACCCTTTATCTAGTATTTGGTGCCTGAGCTGGGATGGTCGGTACGGCTCTTAGCCTCCTCATTCGAGCAGAGCTTAGCCAACCCGGCGCTCTCCTGGGGGACGACCAAGTTTATAATGTGATCGTTACCGCTCACGCTTTTGTTATAATCTTTTTTATAGTTATACCAATCATGATTGGGGGATTCGGGAATTGACTCATCCCTCTTATGATCGGGGCCCCCGACATGGCATTCCCGCGAATAAACAACATGAGCTTCTGGCTCCTCCCTCCCTCTTTCCTTCTCCTCCTTGCTTCTTCTGGTGTCGAAGCGGGAGCCGGAACAGGGTGGACAGTGTACCCCCCTCTCTCCGGCAACTTAGCTCACGCGGGGGCTTCGGTTGACTTAACCATCTTCTCGCTTCATCTGGCCGGCATTTCTTCTATCCTGGGAGCAATTAACTTCATTACAACCATCATTAATATGAAACCTCCCGCCATCTCGCAGTACCAGACACCTCTCTTCGTTTGGGCTGTTCTGATTACCGCAGTCCTGCTTCTACTATCTCTTCCAGTTCTGGCCGCTGGCATCACAATGCTTCTGACAGACCGAAATCTTAATACAACCTTCTTTGACCCAGCAGGCGGAGGAGACCCAATCCTTTACCAGCATCTTTTCTGATTCTTCGGACACCCAGAGGTTTACATTCTTATTCTCCCAGGTTTTGGTATGATTTCACATATTGTAGCCTACTACTCCGGGAAAAAAGAACCTTTTGGGTATATGGGTATGGTCTGAGCTATGATAGCAATTGGACTCCTTGGCTTCATCGTGTGAGCCCATCATATGTTTACAGTCGGAATGGACGTGGACACTCGGGCTTATTTTACCTCAGCTACAATAATCATCGCAATCCCAACCGGGGTAAAAGTCTTTAGCTGACTAGCCACCCTTCACGGGGGCTCGATCAAATGGGAAACACCTCTCCTTTGAGCTCTTGGGTTTATCTTTCTTTTCACGGTAGGCGGACTAACCGGTATCGTCTTAGCCAATTCTTCTCTTGATATTGTGCTTCATGACACCTATTATGTAGTAGCTCACTTCCACTACGTTCTTTCCATGGGTGCTGTTTTCGCGATTGTAGGTGCTTTCGTTCACTGATTCCCTCTGTTTACGGGCTATACACTCCACAGTACATGAACAAAAATCCACTTCGGGATTATGTTCCTCGGAGTAAATCTGACCTTCTTCCCCCAACATTTCCTAGGTCTTGCAGGAATGCCACGACGGTATTCTGACTACCCTGACGCCTATACACTTTGAAACACTGTTTCCTCAATTGGGTCCCTTATTTCTTTAGTAGCGGTCATTATGTTCTTATTTATTCTTTGGGAAGCCTTCGCTGCTAAGCGAGAAGTAATGTCTGTGGAATTAACCTCAACAAACGTAGAATGACTTCACGGATGCCCTCCCCCTTACCACACGTTTGAAGAGCCTGCGTTCGTTCAGGTTCAGGGTCAGACCCATGCTCTAACCCATTAACGAGAAAGGGAGGAATTGAACCCCCGTCTGCTGATTTCAAGTCAACCACAAGGCCACTCTGTCACTTTCTTCTATAAGGTACTAGTTAAATTTTTATAACATTGCTTTGTCAAGGCAAAATTGTGGGTTAGACCCCTGCGTATCTTGAGCCCCAGGCTATAATGGCACATCCCTCACAATTAGGATTCCAAGACGCGGCCTCCCCAGTAATAGAAGAACTCCTTCATTTCCATGACCATGCTTTGATGATTGTACTTCTTATTAGTACCCTTGTCCTTTATATTATCGTAGCCATAGTCTCTACTAAACTAACAAATAAATATATTTTAGATTCGCAAGAAATCGAGATCATCTGAACCGTTCTCCCAGCGGTAATTCTTATTCTTATCGCCCTCCCTTCCCTCCGCATTCTTTATTTGATGGACGAGATTAATGACCCCCACCTAACCATTAAAGCTATGGGCCATCAATGATATTGAAGCTACGAGTACACTGACTATGAAGACTTAGGCTTTGACTCCTATATAATTCCAACCCAAGATCTCACCCCCGGACAATTCCGGCTCCTGGAGGCCGACCACCGAATGGTGGTTCCAGTAGAATCCCCCATCCGAGTCCTTGTCTCAGCTGAAGATGTTCTCCACTCCTGAGCGGTCCCAGCCCTCGGAGTAAAAATGGATGCAGTCCCTGGACGACTAAACCAAACAGCCTTTATTGCCTCGCGCCCTGGAGTCTTCTACGGCCAGTGTTCAGAAATTTGTGGTGCAAACCACAGCTTCATACCAATTGTGGTTGAAGCAGTTCCGCTGGAGCATTTCGAGAATTGATCCTCCTTCCTCCTTGAAGACGCCTCACTAAGAAGCTAAACCGGGACAAAGCGTTAGCCTTTTAAGCTAGAGACTGGTGACCCCCAACCACCCTTAGTGACATGCCGCAGCTCAACCCCGCTCCTTGGCTAGCCATCCTGGTGTTTACCTGAGTAATTTATCTCACTGTAATTCCCCCAAAAATTCTTGGCCATATCTTTCCTAATGACCCTGCGGCTGAAGCCCCTTATCAGCTTGTCTTTGAGTCTTGAACCTGACCATGACTTTAAGCTTTTTTGACCAGTTTATAAGCCCCATCTTCCTTGGCATTCCACTAATTGCCCTGGCGCTCTCCCTCCCATGGATTCTTTTTCCCACTCCTTCATCTCGTTGACTCAACAGTCGTTTTTTGGCTCTTCAGGGCTGGTCTATTAACCGCTTTACTCAACAGCTTCTCCTCCCCCTAAACCTTGGCGGGCACAAATGAGCTTTGATCTTGGCCTCTCTGATGCTTTTTCTTATTACACTCAATATGCTTGGCCTCCTACCCTACACCTTCACCCCAACTACTCAGCTGTCACTTAACTTGGGCCTCGCAGTACCCCTTTGGTTGGCAACTGTTATTATTGGACTACGGAATCAACCCACCGCTGCGCTAGGTCACCTCTTACCAGAGGGGACCCCTGTTCCCCTTATTCCCGTCCTTATTATTATCGAGACGATTAGCTTGTTCATTCGCCCCCTCGCCCTAGGTGTGCGGCTGACGGCCAACCTGACCGCGGGCCACCTGCTAATTCAACTCATTGCCACGGCCGCTTTTGTCCTTCTCCCCATTATGCCTTTAGTCGCTATTTCCACATCCGTAGTTCTTTTCCTCCTTACCCTGCTCGAGATTGCCGTAGCGATGATTCAGGCCTACGTGTTTGTTCTTCTCCTAAGCCTTTATCTACAAGAAAACGTTTAATGGCCCACCAAGCGCACGCATTCCACATAGTAGACCCCAGCCCCTGACCTCTGACCGGCGCGATTGCAGCCCTTCTGATGACATCAGGTCTAGCGATTTGATTCCATTTTCATTCCACCACGCTTATAACTGCAGGAACCATCCTCCTCCTTCTTACGATATACCAGTGATGGCGAGATATTATCCGGGAAGGAACGTTTCAAGGTCACCACACCCCACCCGTACAAAAAGGCCTTCGTTACGGCATGATCCTCTTTATTACATCGGAGGTATTCTTTTTCCTCGGCTTCTTCTGGGCCTTCTACCACTCCAGCCTAGCCCCAACCCCGGAGCTTGGTGGATGTTGACCACCCACGGGTATTACCACACTCGACCCCTTCGAGGTCCCTCTGCTTAACACAGCTGTTCTCCTGGCTTCGGGGGTTACTGTAACCTGGGCCCACCACAGCATTATGGAAGGAGAACGTAAACAAACTATTCATTCTCTTACCCTCACCATCCTCTTAGGGTTCTATTTTACTTTCCTTCAAGGTCTAGAATACTACGAGGCCCCCTTTACAATTGCTGATGGGGTTTATGGCTCTACCTTCTTCGTAGCTACCGGCTTTCACGGACTCCACGTGATTATTGGATCAACCTTCTTAGCCGTTTGTCTCCTCCGGCAGATCCAGTACCATTTTACATCCGAACATCACTTCGGCTTTGAAGCTGCCGCTTGATACTGACATTTTGTGGACGTAGTCTGGCTTTTCCTGTACGTCTCCATCTATTGATGAGGCTCATAGTCTTTCTAGTATTAATCCTAGTATATGTGACTTCCAATCACTCGGTCTTGGTTAAAGTCCAAGGAAAGATAGTGAATTTAATTACCACGGTTATTTTGATTACTGTTTTACTTTCCACTGTGTTAGCAATCGTCTCCTTCTGGCTCCCCCAGCTTAACCCCGACGCCGAGAAGCTTTCCCCATACGAATGTGGGTTCGACCCCCTAGGATCTGCCCGCCTCCCATTCTCATTGCGGTTCTTTCTTATCGCCATTCTTTTCCTTCTCTTCGACCTTGAAATCGCCCTTCTTCTTCCCCTTCCTTGGGGGGATCAACTTGCCTCCCCCACAATGACCTTTGCCTGAGCCGTAGCAGTCCTAGCCCTCCTCACCCTTGGCCTGATTTACGAGTGAATCCAAGGGGGGCTAGAGTGGGCTGAATAGGTAGTTAGTCCAAAATAAGACCTTTGATTTCGGCTTAAAAAACCGCGGTTCGAGTCCGCGACTGCCTTATGACCCCTGTACACTTTAGCTTTACCTCTGCCTTCATCCTGGGACTCATGGGATTAGCGTTTCACCGCACTCATCTCCTGTCAGCCCTCCTCTGTTTGGAAGGAATAATACTCTCGCTTTATATCGCCCTCTCGGTCTGGGCCCTTCAGTTAGAAGCCTCGGGGTTTTCCTCTGCCCCCATGCTTCTCCTTGCCTTTTCAGCCTGTGAGGCAAGCGCAGGGCTGGCCATCCTTGTTGCAACCGCCCGCACTCATGGAACCGACCGCCTCCAAAACCTGAACCTTCTCCGATGCTAAAAATCCTTATTCCAACTATTATATTATTTCCCACCATTTGGTTCACCCCAGCAAAGTGGCTTTGGCCCACCTCCGTGGCTCAAAGCCTCATCATTGCACTTGCCAGTTTAACATGGTTCAAGTCTTCATGCGAGACGGGCTGATCTAACCCCTCCCTTTACTTGGCTACAGACCCCCTTTCTACCCCCCTCTTAGTTCTCTCCTGCTGGCTTCTCCCACTAATGATTCTCGCCAGCCAGAACCACATTTGCCCCGAGCCGGTTAATCGCCAGCGGACATACATCTCCCTTCTTGCCTCTCTACAAATATTTCTAATTTTAGCTTTTGGGGCAACTGAAATTATTATGTTTTACGTTATGTTTGAAGCCACCCTCGTTCCTACCCTTATCATTATCACTCGCTGGGGTAACCAAGCAGAACGCCTAAACGCCGGAACCTATTTTCTTTTTTATACTTTGGCGGGCTCTCTCCCCTTGCTAGTAGCACTTCTCCTTCTTCAGAACGAAACTGGGACCCTTTCTCTGATTACTATCCAGTATGCTCAGCCGCTCTACCTCTCGTCTTGAGGTGATAAGCTCTGGTGAGCTGGCTGCCTTACGGCTTTCCTCGTTAAGATGCCACTCTACGGTGTACATCTCTGGCTTCCCAAAGCCCATGTAGAGGCCCCCATCGCTGGGTCTATGGTTCTAGCAGCTGTTCTTCTGAAGCTTGGGGGCTATGGGATAATACGGATAATGCTTATACTTGACCCCCTTTCTAAAGAGCTCGCTTACCCATTCATTGTTCTTGCCCTGTGGGGCGTGATTATAACAGGGTCCATTTGCCTTCGCCAAACGGACCTCAAGTCACTCATTGCCTATTCTTCTGTTAGCCACATGGGCCTGGTCGCTGGAGGTATTCTTATCCAAACGCCCTGAGGGTTTACAGGGGCAATTATTCTTATGATTGCTCACGGACTTGCGTCTTCGGCTTTATTCTGCCTTGCCAACACCACTTACGAACGGACTCACAGCCGAACGATACTCCTCGCCCGAGGGCTACAGATAGTTCTCCCCTTAATGGCTACCTGATGGTTTATTGCTAACCTTGCCAATCTAGCCCTTCCCCCGCTTCCTAACCTGATGGGCGAGTTGATAATTATTACATCCCTTTTCAATTGGTCATACTGGACCCTTATTCTCACGGGGACAGGCACGCTGATCACTGCCGGGTATTCCCTTTACCTTTTCTTGACCTCCCAACGCGGCCCCCTACCCAACCACATTATTGCACTTGAACCCTCCCACACCCGAGAACATCTTCTCTTAACACTTCACCTTCTTCCCATCGTTCTTTTGGTTCTTAAGCCGGAACTCATGTGGGGGTGATGCTTCTGTAAATATAGTTTAAAGAAAATACTAGATTGTGATTCTAGGGACAGAGGTTGAAGTCCTCTTATTCACCGAGAGAAGCCCGATGGCAGTGGGGACTGCTAATCCTTCACCCCCACAGTTAAACCCTGTGGTTCACTCGAGCTCCTAGAGGATGACAGCTTATCCATTGGTCTTAGGAACCAAAAACTCTTGGTGCAAATCCAAGTAGCAGCTATGCACTTAACCCCTCTTGTTATAAGCTCGAGCCTACTTCTTATCTTTGCGCTCTTACTATTCCCCCTGGCCACCACCCTCAGCCCCTCTCCGGTCCACGGTGCGTGGGCCCTAACCCATGTAAAGACCGCAGTGAAGACTGCCTTTTTGGTTAGCCTCCTCCCCTTGTTTATTTTTCTCGATAGCGGCGCCGAGACCATCGTTACTGCCTGACAATGGATGAATACCCTCTCGTTTGACATCAATCTGAGCTTTAAGTTTGACCACTACTCTATTATTTTTACCCCTGTGGCTTTGTATGTCACCTGGTCTATCCTGGAGTTTGCTTCGTGGTACATGCACGCGGACCCAAACATGAACCGGTTCTTCAAATACCTCCTTCTCTTCCTCGTGGCCATGATTATTCTAGTTACCGCTAACAACATGTTCCAGTTCTTCATCGGCTGAGAAGGGGTCGGAATTATGTCTTTTCTCCTGATTGGTTGGTGGTACGGCCGGGCGGACGCTAACACGGCTGCTCTCCAGGCTGTGATCTACAACCGTGTTGGGGATATTGGCCTTATTCTTAGCATAGCATGATTCGCAATCCACTTAAACTCCTGAGAAATGCAGCAAATGTTTGCCTCTGCCAAAGCTTTTGACCTTACCCTGCCCTTGCTTGGTCTCGTTTTGGCTGCCACAGGGAAATCCGCCCAGTTTGGGCTTCATCCTTGGCTTCCTTCCGCGATGGAAGGTCCAACGCCAGTGTCTGCCCTACTCCATTCTAGCACTATGGTAGTTGCTGGCGTCTTTCTTCTCATTCGGCTTAGCCCCTTAATAGAAAACAACCCCACAGTTTTGACTACCTGCCTTTGTTTAGGGGCCCTTACGACCTTCTTCACTGCCACTTGTGCCCTCACACAGAACGACATTAAAAAAATTGTTGCTTTCTCTACATCAAGTCAATTGGGCCTAATAATGGTTACCATCGGCCTTAACCAACCCCAGCTTGCGTTCCTACACATCTGTACACATGCATTCTTTAAAGCCATGCTCTTCTTGTGCTCTGGCTCCATTATCCACAGCCTGAACGATGAACAGGACATTCGTAAGATAGGGGGTCTCCACACCCTTACTCCTTTTACCTCCTCTTGCATAACTATCGGCAGCCTCGCTCTAACCGGCACTCCCTTCCTAGCGGGGTTTTTTTCAAAGGATGCTATTATTGAGGCTTTAAATACATCCTATCTCAACGCCTGAGCCCTTGCCCTAACCCTCCTCGCCACCTCATTTACAGCTATCTATAGCCTTCGAGTTATCTTCTTCGTCTCCATGGGCCACCCTCGGTTCCCTGCCCTCTCCCCCATTAATGAAAATAATGCTTCGGTAATTAATCCTATTAAGCGCCTGGCTTGAGGGAGCATTGTTGCAGGCCTCATCATCACCTCCAATTTTCTTCCCTCCAAAACCCCCGTCATGACTATGCCTCCCCTCCTGAAATTGAGTGCTCTGATCGTTACCATCCTTGGTTTGTTGATTGCTTTGGAGCTCGCCTCTTTGACCTCGAAGCAGTTTAAAACCTCTCCCGCCCTCTTCTCACACAACTTTTCAAACATACTTGGGTTCTTTCCCTCAACTGTTCACCGCCTAGTCCCCTACCTCAACCTCTCGCTCGGTCAATCTATTGCTGCTCAGATGGTTGATCAAACCTGATTTGAGAAGGTGGGACCCAAAGCTATTGCCTCCTCCCACCTCCCTATAATTACCTCCACTACGGAGGTTCAGCAGGGCATGATCAAAACCTACCTTGCAATGTTTTTCCTCTCACTTACTCTCGCCATTACTATTATCCTCATCTAGACAGCCCGTAAGACCCCTCGACTGAGCCCCCGGGTCAGTTCGAGTACTACAAATAATGTTAGAAGGAGGACGCAGGCGCTTGCCACTAGTAGCCCCCCGCCAGACGAGAATATTAAAGCCACCCCGCTCGTGTCTGCCCGCAAGAAAGAGAACTCCTTAAACTCGTCCACCACCACCCATGACGTTTCGAACCACCCGCCCGCGAACCAGCCAGCTATTAGGGCTGCCGCCACCGCATACACTACCACATACCCTAGAACCGACCGATCCCCCCACGTCTCAGGGAAGGGCTCAGCTGCCAATGCTGCCGAGTAGGCGAACACCACTAGTATGCCTCCCAGGTAAATTAAGAATAGGACCAGGGACAAGAAAGATCCCCCATGCCCCACCAGTACACCGCACCCCACCCCCGCGGCTACTACCAGCCCTAAGGCTGCGAAGTAGGGAGCAGGGTTTGATGCTACCGCCACCAGCCCTAGGACCAGGGCAAACAAGAACAAGGACACAAGATAAGTCATGGATTCCTGCCTGGACTCTAACCAGAACTAATGACTTGAAAAACCACCGTTGTTAATTCAACTACAAGAACCTTATGGCCAATCTCCGAAAATCCCATCCCTTACTAAAAATTGCCAACAACGCACTGGTAGACCTGCCAGCGCCCTCTAATATTTCCGTTTGATGAAATTTTGGGTCTCTCCTCGGGCTCTGTTTAGCCACCCAGATTCTTACAGGATTATTTTTAGCTATACATTATACCTCCGACATCTCCACCGCATTTTCCTCAGTCGCTCACATCTGTCGAGATGTAAATTATGGCTGATTAATTCGAAACATGCACGCTAACGGAGCGTCATTCTTTTTTATCTGTATCTACCTTCACGTAGGCCGAGGACTTTATTATGGATCTTTCCTCTATAAAGAAACCTGAGTCCTGGGCGTGGTCCTTCTTCTCCTTGTTATGATGACTGCCTTCGTTGGCTACGTTCTTCCATGAGGACAAATGTCGTTTTGAGGGGCTACTGTAATTACCAACCTTCTGTCCGCTGTGCCCTACGTTGGCCAGGCGCTCGTTCAGTGAATTTGAGGGGGCTTCTCTGTTGACAACGCCACCCTCACTCGATTCTTCGCATTCCACTTCTTATTCCCATTCGTTATTGCTGCTGTTACAGTACTTCACCTCCTCTTCCTCCACGAGACTGGCTCGAATAACCCTGCTGGACTAAATTCGGACGCAGACAAAATCTCCTTCCACCCCTATTTTTCCTACAAAGACCTTCTTGGCTTTGCAGTTCTTCTATTGTCTCTGGTTGCTCTTGCACTCTTTTCCCCCAACCTTCTCGGGGATCCAGACAACTTCACCCCCGCCAACCCACTAGTTACTCCCCCGCACATTAAACCGGAGTGGTACTTCCTGTTTGCCTATGCTATCCTGCGGTCCATTCCCAACAAGCTTGGAGGTGTGCTGGCCCTTCTTTCTTCCATTTTGGTCCTTCTACTCGTCCCTATCCTCCACACATCTAAGCAACGGGGATTAACGTTTCGTCCACTTACCCAGTTTCTGTTCTGGGCCCTCGTAGCGGACGTCGTTATCTTGACGTGAATTGGAGGCATGCCAGTTGAACACCCCTTCATCGAGATTGGCCAAGTCGCTTCCCTTCTCTACTTCACTATTTTCCTGGTTTTCTCACCACTCGCGGGCTGAGCAGAGAATAAAACCCTCAAATGAGTATGTACCAGTAGCTCAAATTAGAGCGCCGATCTTGTAAGTCGGAGGCTGGGGGTTTGACTCCCCCCTCGTGCTCAGAGAAGAGAGAATCAAACTCCCACCCTTAACTCCCAAAGCTAAGATTCTTTGTTAAACTACCCTCTGCGCTGCCCAACACGCTACGCGTGGTCTTATATGCATAATCTTGCATATGAGCCTACCCATGGGTATGTATAATAACCATAAAACTCATGTAAACAAACAAGGCACTTACCCTGTAAAAAAGGGTCACATGAGACACACAAAAACTTGGCCACTCAGGACTGGAGGAATTGCGAACCAAACTGATTAGTCCCTAGTACTGCGTTGAAAACGTTTCCTCGCCCGGAGAAGACACAAATTGTAAACGCACAAATAAGCGCAGTAAGAAACCACCAACCAGTCGCTTGGGTAAGCATATCATGCATGATAGGGTCAGGGGCAAAGATCGTGGGGGTAGCTAATCCAGATCTATTACTGGCATCTGGTTCCTATTTCAGGGCCATATCCTGAATAATACTCCCACAGATAACTATCCTTACATCACGATGGTGGAGGTCTATCGACTCGTTACCCACCAAGCAAAGC